TTATAGTCGACATCGATTTATACTTTTTAACGCCGCTAATTCAAAACCGAACATGAAACTTTGGGGTCATTCGGCTCCTTTATGGACGATGGATAGATTCCCAGATAGAAGCCGCAAGAGAAATAACAAAATTCGACCCATAACATCTATGTCAGCTTTTTTTGTCTGAATGAATTCAAAACAATTTGCTTTCTAGATGATCCCTCTAGAAGAGGGGGATTCTAACAATCCCCATTTTTCTAGTTACTTCGTTCTCTATTTCTATTTGAGAGAATCCTTAGGAAAAGTTTTTTGTTTCCCCCGAGCTAAAAAAAAATAGAATATAAATATGTTGATGTCTTTAGTAAACTAAAGTTATCATTTAATAGCTATTTTGCTTCAATCGAACCTATAAAAAACCAAATTTGAAGATTTAGTTACGATTCAAACTAGACTTTTCTATCTTTATCCATGGATCGTTTACTTAGACTTAAAAATTGGAAGTATGGGTCCAATTCAAAAACAAAATTATGTTTCGCAATTTAATAATCCAAATTTTCAATTTCGAATTGACCCTTGGATACAAATCACGAGAACGGATATTTTTCCCCGAATCTTTTTATTTTGATTTTAGAGTGAAAGGATTCAACTTTAATCCTTTTAAGAAATAAAGTTTTTGATTGGAATATCAATGAAAATGAAGGACCCCTTAATTATTAAGGGGATTACTTGAACGAATCACACTTTTACCACTAAACTATACCCGCTACAATGGGATTATTGTATAAAAAGGTCTTTTTGTCGAACAAGAAAATCGGATGGAATCAAGATAGAACAGAAATTCAAAATAATCATGAAACGAAAATTCGAAGTTGGAACGTTGACGTCTTTGTCAGGAGTCCTAATGCAATTAGGAAAGGAGGAGTTTTTTTGGTTAAATAACTAAATTGAAAAATTCATAAAAAAAAAAACTCTTTTATTGGACGAATTTTGACATATATGGCTCAACAAAACAACTTAAGTCATAAGACAAAAACAAGTGGATTGTGAAAAAATCCCTAGTTATTTTTTTCAGTATTTTTTCCAGTAAAAGTCAAAGAAATGGAAATAAAAAAAAGAAATGAAAGAATAATAAGAAATGACACTTTGATTCTAATTCTTTATCATCATAGGAATGGAAATAGTACTTCTTTTTCTTGTTCTTTGAATACAATAACAAGTATTTCATTTTTTGGTTTTCAAATCAAATCCAAATAAACAATTTTGGTTTATGTTATGGTTCGCATTTTTCTATGGTTGGCGGTATGTTTCATTAGAACAAAAAAAGTGCCCAGCTGGATACTGACCGGGCCAGGCCGTTGAAGTGGAAATAAAAAGGGCCCCGGTGAACGAAATTAAAGAGATATTCTTTTCTTTAGTTTTTTCTATTTTATCTCTTTTGAATGCTCTCTGTCTTTGAATTTTCTATAAATGATAGAAATAGAATTGCTGATACAGTGCGATCTATTTATTATTTATATAATAGAATACGCAAGACATCTATAAGCTATATTTTCTATGAGCTATATAATCAAACTACTTTCTATATTCTCTATATTCTCTAGAATATAGAGAATATAGAAAGTAAAGATATAAAATAAAGTAAGGGCGGCTTTTTTCAAGCATTATTTTTTGTGTAATGTAACATAGTAATTATTATTATTATTTTTTTTTTTTCAATTAGGAGAGATGGCTGAGTGGATTAAAGCGTCGGATTGCTAATCCGGTGTACGAGTTATTCGTACCGAGGGTTCGAATCCCTCTCTTTCCGTTTCGGTCGATCGCTTCGTATCTTTTTTAGCAAACACTTTTCCCTTTTTTAATAGGCACAGATGTGGAATTGAGAAAACCCTAAGAACATTTATACGACTAAAGCAAGCAACCCCTTCTTTTTTTTATTCTTCGCGTCCGGGATTACGCCCTGGATCATTAGACAGAAATCCGAAGATGAAGAGAGAAACAAAGAATATCACTACGGTGTAAACAAAGAGTTTGAGAGTAAGCATTATACAATCTCCAAATAAATTTTTTTGGTAAAAGGAAAAAAAAATAGATTCTATATTTTTATACGACATATCCGATTTTGACATCAAGAAATGAAGTTTTTTTTTTTTTAGAATTTTGATTCTATAAATAGAAAAGAGTTTTTAGAAATTAACACAATTCAAATTCAACATTGTGGTTGGCTCTAATATGGTTTCAGTGAAAAGGGGTTATAATCAACAAATAACAAAAGGAGGGATTAAAATAGATCGTGGCTCCCCAAGAATTTCACTGTTTAAATTGAGGTGAGGGTTCGTTCATATTGTAAGACTCATCTGATCTTCTCAATTGTTAGAATTTTTTCTCTAACTCGGATAAATCATGAAATTTTCTAGCCCAATTAAAGGTTTCATCGAAAACTTACAGCAGCTTGCCAAACAAAAGCTAAGAGAAAAAATAGAACAGGTATTACTGGCATAACATCTACAATTGGATTCAAAAAAGCGTAGGCCTCGGGCAATTTGGCAAATAAAAAACTACTCGAATAAAGGGCAGAATTAAGACAGATATACATTAGACGAAAGATATTAAACATAACAAACCTTTTTTTTGGAGAGAATTGGATTTTGATTGAGTTATTAATATCTTATTGATATAAGATAAAAAGGAAGAAAAGAAAGTAAGGTATACAATAAAAAAACTTCTTGGAACCAAACCAATCAAAACCAAAATCCTTCTATTCTCGTGTCAGAATTGAAGAAATCATACTTTCATACAATATCTTAATTGAATTCTATAGAATGATCAATAAATTAAAAGTTTTATTTTACACTTACATGTGTCATAATCCTAAACTAAAACAATAATCGAATTTTAAGGCTTAGGCTGGAATTGACAAATAACCAATACCAATAATACTGTTTATTAGTACCAATAGAAATTGAAATGGGGCGTCGCCAAGTGGTAAGGCAACGGGTTTTGGTCCCGGTATTCGGAGGTTCGAATCCTTCCGTCCCAGGCCGGACAGAATCTAAAAATTTAGAAGGAAACAATGACTAAATCTGTGCCTTTTTGTCTTTATATCTATAAAAAATAGTATAGCATCCCGTAAAATAAGATCTTTTTTTAGGATTCAGCATCCCCCCAGAAAGAATTTGGGGTGGGGGTAGATAAGAGTTAGGGAGCACTGAAAGATACTGATTGGAATATCCGTGTCGGCCCAAATCCCAGTAACCAATAATCCATGTTCCACATGGAATGGATTTTCTTTGACCTTAACCTAAAAACAGAAGGTATTTTGTTTTGGGCTTTATTTAATGATTAAATGAATAGTTGTGATTAAATGAATAATTGGAAATCCCGGGAATAACAATTGAGACGGGGGTGATTCATATAGTCTATTTACATTTTACATTATTTTCAATTTGGGGAACAATTATTGAATCGGAAGCCCAGACCAAAAACGACTCAAAATTTTAGGAACGGCTTATATGCATGGATTGCTATCCTTCTATTTAAGAGATAATGATAATCTTCTTTCGCTTTTTTTAAGATTTGTGAGACCTTACCTTACTATTAAATAATTAACATACAATATACATAATTACTTCCAACGAAAATTGTTCAGTCTAATCTGATAGATATGTAAATCGCCCCCTTTTTTTTTTTTATTCTGATTTAATCTTTTATTTCGGGATTCCGGATGAAAGACTAACAACCTAAATATTCCCTCCATCTACAAGGAAAAAGACTGTGTATAGACTTAAGCAATGACTATTCATGATTCCATAATGGAATCAATTACATACCAGTTCCAAACTCGAGAAATGTTATGGTAAAACTTCGTTTGAAACGATGTGGTAGAAAGCAACGTGCGACTTGAAGGACATGATCCATTGTGGATTTGCATCCACCATTTTGATTTTATATGAATGGGCTCTTGGCTCGACATTCTTTTTTCTGTTCTATTAGAATCTTCACCTTTTTGCGGGTGGTAATGTAACTAGGACAGGATGGAGCTCGAGTAAAAGGATTTCTTCATTTCTCAGGGGCAAGGATCTAGGGTTAATACCAATCAATAAGTTGGAAAAAACTTCGTAAGTAAATTTTGATATAGAAATTGAAAGGATCTGATTCGAGCAATTTTCAAATCCAAAACAAAAGCAAGGGGAAATTTTGTTGGAATTGGGAAAACTCTTTCCATCAAAAGTGTATCCCGTAGGAATCAATTGTTCGTATGATTCTTTGATAGAAAGAAATAAAAAGGGGGTGTGTTGCTGCCTTTTTTTTTTTCAAAATTGAAAACTAAAAAAAAAAAAAACTTTAAAGATCACCGAAGTAATGTCTAAACCCAATGATTTAAAGCAAAGATAAAGGATCCTGGAACAAGGAAATACCATTTTCAATTGTCTCAACAATTTGATCAGAATGAAAAATCAAAAAATCGATTTGATTCGAAACGAGACAAACAAAAAAGGAAAGTGGCTTGAGACCGCTCAAAAAGTAAATGAAATGCCTAAGTATTTTTGTTTGGGCTTTGAAACTTATCCAACTTGAGTTATGAGAGTACGGATGCTTTTTTTTTTCTTTTTTAAAAAAGAAAAAAAAGAAGGACTTAAATCTCTAATTGATTTGATTATTTTATAGAGCTATTTTCTATTCTAATTTTATACATAGACATAACTATCACTTATAACCATTTTTTTCTCGAGCCGTACGAGGAGAAAACTTCTTATACGTTTCTAGGGGGGGTATTCTTCATCTATATCTATCCCAATGAGCCGTTTATCGAATCGTTGCAATTGATGGTCGATCCCGAAGAGAAGGAAGAGATCTTCGGAAAGTGGGTTTTTATGATCCGATAAATAATCAAACCCATTTAAATGTTCCTGCTATTCTATATTTCCTTGACGAGGGCGCCCAACCTACAGGAACCGTTCATGATATTTCAAAGAAAGCGGGGGTTTTTACAGAACTTAGTCTTAATAAAATGAAATTCTATTAAGGAATAGAACAAAAAAGAGGGTGTGGAGGAGTCTTATATAGTTTTGTAGAATTTTTTCTTTCCTATTTTACTATCCCCCCTTTTTGTTCTATTCATACCTCTTTCTTTTCGGTTTTTTCAAGTATTTATCTAAAAAAGTATTCCTAAAGTTTTTTATTTATCTAATTTTTTAGATATTCTTTATTCATTTCGATATTTATTATACCTTTTTATTAATATATAAAATTATATTTATTATTTTTATTTTCCTTTAATTTTTTATTTTACTTTAATTTAATAAATAAACAATTCACTCTAATTCATTCTTTTTGTTTTCGTCATTTTATTTCTTTATTTATTTTTTAGTATTTTCGCAATCTTGATATTCAATGTCATGTTGACAATAGTGTATTGAACAAATATAATTTGATCGTGGAGAAAGAGACTCAGTTATCTACGTCCTATAGGTTTTTTTCTTTTTATGTTCAGAATCAATTAGAATTTTTTTTTTGAGTTCTTGCTAGTTTTATATTGTGATTCCGTTGTGAAATTTAATTTCGTTTATTTCTTTTTATTCCGATTCTATCTACCCATTCGAATTCTTTGGGTTGCTAACTCAATGGTAGAGTACTCGGCTTTTAAGTACGGCTAGCATCTTTTACACATTTCTATGAAGCAAAGATTCGTCCAAATCTTTGGGAGAGTTTGTAAGACTACGACTGATCCTGAAAGGAATGAATGGAAAAAACAGCATGTCGTATCAATGGATACTTATGAGAATATTTTATTATTTTTTTTTTTTTCAATCGATACAAAACCAAGTTTGAATTCTTGGTGCGGAACAAAAGAAATTTAATTCAAAGTTGGGTTGAGTGAATAAATGGATAGAGCCCTAGGGTTCCAATTAGAGGGAAACAAAAAGTAACGAGCTTCGTTTCTTAATTTGAATGATTATCCGATCTAATTAAACGTTAAAAAGATATTAGTTCCTAACGCGGGGAAAGGCTTTCCCATGAGTGAATTATCGATTTATTTAATGAGTCCTAAGTATTCGTGAATCCCTAATTATGGGTTGTATATGAATGTGTAGAAGAAGCAGTATATTGATAAAGAAAGATAGTTGTTTTTTTTTCCAAATCAAAAGAGCGATTGGAGTGAAAAAATAAAGGGTTTCTAACCACTTTGTTATAGTATAACAAACATAAACCAATTAAATTAACTGCAAATGAGAGGATAGAGAATCCGTTGATGAGTCGACCCGTTTTCAAGGTATCGACTTTTTTTATTTTTACTACAATACTTTGTTTTCACCGTATCGCACTATGTATCCTTTGATCGCCCACTAACTTCCTTACCTTTGTTCCTTTGCTTTTAATCGAATTTCAAATGAAGGAATTTCAAGTCTATTTAGAACTAGATAGATCTCAACAACGCGACTTGCTATACCCGCTTCTTTTTCGGGAGTATATTTATGCACTTGCTCATGATCATGGTTTAAATAGCTCGACGATTTCATTGGAAAGTGGGGGTTATGGTTATGACAATAAATCTAGTTCACTGAGTGTGAAACGGTTAATTACGCGAATGTATCAACCGATTAATTTGAGTATTGCTACTAATGAGTCTAACCAAAATCCAATTTTTTGGCACAACAATAAGTTGGATTCTCAAATTATATCAGAGGGATTTGCTGTTGTGGTGGAAATTCCATTTTCCCTACGGTTGGTAGCTTTTTTAGAAGGGAAAGAAATTGAAAAATCTCATAATTTTCAATCAATTCATTCAATATTTCCTTTTTTTGAGGACAAATTGTTATATTTAAATTATGTGTTAGATGTACTACTACCCCACCCCATTTGTCCCGAAATCTTGGTTCAACTCCTTCGATACTGGGTAAAGGATGCCTCTTCGTTATATTTATTACGGTTCTTTCTCCATGAGTATTTTAATGCGAATAGTCTTATTACTCCAAAGAACTCTATTTCTGTTTTTTTAAAAAGTAATCCAAGATTGTTATTGTTTCTATATAATTTTCATGTATATGAATATGAATCCATCCTCTTTTTTCTCTGTAACCAATCCTCTCATTTACGATCAACATCTTCTCGAGTCCTCGTTGAGCGAATGTATTTCTATGGAAAAGTCGAACATCTTGTTGAAGTCTTTGCTAAAGATTTTCAGGACATCTTATGGTTGTTCAAGGATCCTTTCATGCATTATGTTAGATATCAAGGAAAATCCATTCTATCTTCAAAGGATACGCCTCTTCTCATGAATAAATGGAAATATTACCTTGCCCGTTTATGGCAATGGCATTTTTATGTGTCGTCTCAACCAGGAAAGGTTCATCTAAACCACTTAGCCAAGTACTCTATCAACTTTCTGGGTTATCTTTCCGGTGTGCCATTCAATTCTTTGGTGGTACGGAGTCAAATGCTAGAAAATGCATTTCTAATAGGAAATTATATGAAGAAGGTCGATACAACCGTTCCAATTATTTATCTGATTGGATCTTT